TTGCATCCTTCCTTCTTCGTGAGTTCGTATGAAACTGGTGACTAAGCCTTTTCCTTCTTCCTTTGCTATCGGGGATCCACTTTTTAAGATTTATTATACTATACCCTCAACTTCTTACATTCTCCTTGGAACAATAGCTGAAACCATTCGTTCAGAGTTCACATCTGATCTTTCAGAGACAGCAGGGGATAAGAGAACGGGATTCTTTCAAAGTTCAAAGAGCACTCCTAAATGCAGCCTTTCATTTTTATACGATAAACGACTCGCCATGGATGATTCAGATGGTTAGTAAACAGAAAGAGCATCTGATTTAGATCTCCCAGTCGATTCTTTCTTAGAGGAGGTCGAACATTCGATTGAGACGAGCTCTATCTTATACACGCCATTTCTCTAGTAGCGAGAGCTAGGGGGACTACTGGCCAGCAGCCAGGAGTTTAGTTCCAGCTATGACTAATCGAAGATGAGGTCTAAAAGCAGGTCCTCATTCTTCACCGTGACCTCTATTACATGATGACAGCACTCGCAGGACAAGCAGAAGGAGCAGCTCCATTTCAAAGCAAAGAGAGGGCTTTAGCACAATAAAGTTAAGTAGTAAAGCTGGTAAAAAGAAGGGCGTCGCATCTTAGCGACTTAAACAGCCTTGCTTCCGACAACTCCATGAAAGAAGATTACCACCGATGAAAAGGCAATTTCCACTCGTAGATCGGGGATTCCGGGGTTGGTTATAGAATAGAACTCTTTTGCATATCTTTAAGATGGTCTACTGTTGATAGGGTAAGGCAGGATGGAATTTAGGTTCTAACTAACCCCAGAAATCCAATTTCGCTTAAACCTCGATCAATGTTCAAAAACCAAGGACCTCTCCGCCGCTATCGTCTTTAGTCTCTAAACCCTCGTAAGGAAGCTCAGCTGTAGCTGAAGTGAGTCGAGCTTAAGATCTGATACCACGTAGAAGATTCTTATCTTAAAGTACGCTCAATCAATGAATAAGTCCTTGAAGCTTCTGAGCTCAAAGACGGTGCTGTTAGCTCGAAAGCAAGCCAGCATTCTGCTCTGCTCTGACTCCTCTTACTCTTCAACGAACATACCTTGCGTTAGTGAGGCAGTAATTGCAGTCTCTTGTTCACTTTAGCTTCTGACACTTTGCTAAAAAAGTCGGAGTTGCAAGGGAAGGAACCGAAGGTGTGCGCTTTCTTCTCGGGTATAGCAAGACCACTTCAGGCATTGAGCTCTGACCGTACAGTGTGAGACTTTTCTCAAGGATTGAACAGAAAGAATTTTGTCGAGCTTTTGAGTCGAACGAAGGCACAAAAGGGGAGAGGGCTAAGTGGAGCGGATCCATTCTGGTACCCTTACTGGCGTCGCCCGGCCCACGAGAGAAAGTGCATGGCTAGAAAGAGCTTTCTCCTGTCTTTTGTCCCGGTAAGAGAGAAAGCTGTCGGTCCCCTTTCCTTGCCCGCTGGGTTTGACATCTTTAGGTATTGGCACTAAGTCCCAAGTTTTATTTTCTTTCAATGCTTGGAACTCTTCTTCCTCCACTCATCCTTCTTGACAGCTTCTTCAAATGTCGTTGGCTCCTTTTCTTCAACAAGTGCCACATTAGCATATTTTGGATTTGGCTTCTGAATTCTACTTGATCGTCGCAGCTCTTGTGTTCTATCTTCACTACCAATTTCCTGTTGACTTGGTCGAGTATCTTCAGTACTTCTTTGATGGACTCCAGTTTTCCATGGGCTGACAGCTTTGTCTTGTGGAATTGGTGCTTCTCTATCTTCACTTACAGGTGTCACATCTTCCATTGTTTCAGGACTTGGGCTCTCTTCTAATGTGAACCTTTCTTGTTGAAGGAAATCCTACGTGATGCCGATGCATGAACCCCCGAGTCCGTAAGCCAGCTCTTCGTTGGTTGGCCGCCCTACTTAAGAAAGAATAAGAACAGTAGGAAGTCATGTAATGGCCGTGGCAACTCTTTTTTTATTTCTCACTCGGCCATCTGGATTCTTTCTTTTTGAATCTGTCGCAAAGGTCGAGCTCTCTCAATCGCTTGAGCTGGTCGTTAAGCCCTTGCCGCTCGCATTTGTCCCTTCAAGTCTCTCATCTGTCGATAGGGGGGAACTTCACTTCTTTCCCACAGGGGTTGTTCTCTTTGCAGGATTGGTAAAGCAGTCTTAGGTTGGCTTGGCTATTAAGGATTAAGCCGCATACTTAAATAGTAAAAGACTCCAGGCTAATGGAACTAAGTCCGGTGCAAGAGGCGCAACCACGATAGCTATATTAAAAACATACGACCTAATAAAAAAGTAGTCTTCTTGTAATTACTGAATGCTTTAAAGTATTGTTTCATTCCCTTTGCCTACCTCTCTTTGTCCAACTCGTGTATCAACGTAAGATTCCGTGATAAGAGAGATGCGGTAGCCGACCCGGCAATATGACATAAGAAAGATCAGTTCCGGCGGTCGATCTGTAAAGCAAGATGGCAGGGCCGGTAGCGTTCTCTACTTAACTAAGAGTATACGAAGCGAAAAGGGGGGGTGGGAGGATAAGGTAAAGTTGAGATAGGATCGTAATAAAGGATAGGCTCTCCGCCGATCCTTATTGGGTTAGGGATAGCTCGCGCGTAAGGAAGACTACCTTTGGAGCTAAATATTCCTTAATTCTTATGGAAGTATTCTTCAATTGACCATGGGGGGCTCTACCTTTCCTTACCGAATTCATTCTATGCGAAAGAGTCTCGCGGCAAGAGCGCTGCTGTAACCAGTTCTGATCTCAAGCACCTAACCTTTGTTGTGAGGACTTATTCGCCATCGGCCGGTAATACCCAATTCGTGATATGGCGGTGATCTTTAGCCGGTCATGACCATAATGTGCTGTTTTCCTCGGATGAAGCGATAGTCGTTGGATTCCTATTTCAGGGAAAGCAGACTGAGATAGCGATACCAAGCCTAGCTTGAAAGAGATCGATCACAGGCATGTGGTGAAGCATAGCGAAAGAAAGATAGGATTAGTGAGGCCCTCGTAGTACGAGAAGCTAGATGTAGAAAGAAAGACTGGGGTTATGAGCCTGAATGGCGGGGAGAAGAAACGGCCTATTCCAAAGAGGGATGTCGGTTCGGCATCATAGACCTCGGCCTGTGACATGTTGTAGCTCAGAGAAACTGGCTTTCTCACCTTTGGAAGCAGCTCGTAGAATAGGTCTGGCAGCTTGATTGACTGACCCGCTGTCACATCTCGAATCGGTACAGCCATTCTCTTGGCCTCACAGGACTCTCAGCATGCTACCAGTCCGATCTAGCTGCCCGGTAGACCAAAGAAAGTAGATAGTGAGGCCTGTCACTGGTTGAGGAAAGAAGACGACAAGCTAGTTACGTTTCAGGCAGTTCGGCTTTATTGTGTCTGACCTTCCTCTTCCATTCGATTGAACTTTCCCTTAGCGGTGCTCTCTTCTTGCATAGGCATAAGTGATCCGACCTCTCCGGACATGAGTTCAGACATGACGCTCAATAGGGCAGTGAGCAGGCATTTCAGGTAGACTACTTAGTTTCCCAGAAGCATGAGTCCAATCTCTCTTAGACCAGCAAGTCCTCCGAATTCAGTTAGCTTCATTCCCAACTCTCTCTGACTGGATTGGTTGTCTTCTCTCTTTGACTAGTCAATCTTTTCTTGCATGTGTTCCGCATCTGACTTTTGTTACATTTCCGAGTTTTTGCCGCAGTGAAACAATTTAGAAGGTATGTCATCATATTTACGAGCTAGACTGAAAGGTAGCTTGCTTCTCGACTGAAAGGAGAGGAAGGTTTGGAATAGCTTTTTTCTGCTATAGGAACTCAAACTGCCAATTCTCTATAGTTTGGGATGCTGGAATTAGATTTGATGGATCGAAGGCATAATGAAAAACGAATGCAGAAGGGCGAAGCACTGGTAGAGATGGAGCAGAAGTCCCAATGGCTGGCTTACTGGTTGGAATCTAACTTCCAGGTAAATATCTATATATAGCCCTCCTCCTATGACTAAGAAGGGGGCTGGAACAAAAACTTCACGGAAAGGAAAATGAACCTAGCGCTCAGTCCGTTGCTTGTTCCTTGAGCGAGCCGAGTGCGTATCCCCTGAGTACGATGCCCTAGATCCAGCGCCAACCGATCTATAAGGGATCTCTTCATTAGAGAAAGAAGAAGTTTATTATACGACTCTAATGACCGCGTTTAACCCTTTTCCGCGCTTCTTTCCATTCCGAAGCCTAGCGTCTCCTGAAAAAAACACTCTCTCACCTTAATCAATTTGTTGACTTTCTGGCACTTATTCCGGCCCTCTATTTACATAGCGAAGAAAGGCAAAGGCCTTTTGCTCGCTTATAGCTCCCTCACTAGGTTCCATACTTCCATCTTCATTCACTGGCGGAGAGAAAGAAAAGAAGTAGATAAACGGGGGAGCCGGAGAGTCATCCAGCAGCTAAGCGGGGGCAGGTCAGCTAGGTCAACCAGGAAGAGAAAGGTAGGCCACACCAACCCTCTTGCTTTTCGGCTCTTCCCCTCTGAGTGAGTCAAGAGTAGCCCGCCGCTCATCGGCGATGATCTACGATCACCGTCAAGAGATTCGTTTGATAGCCATTTCGGGAGAAACGTACCAAATAGCGGGGTGTCCCATCTCCTCTATAGCTAAGCTAATGACAAAGTAGTCAGTGCCTCCGTTTTGGATCTTCAAGCATATTTGGGATCAAAGCTCCTATAGCTTGCTTACGTAGGCGGCAGGGAAGAAGGCCAACTGTAATTGATTTCGAAACTCTTGTGTGTTACGCATGCAAACAGTGGTTAGCGAACTATTGCCTTTAGCCCGCTTCTGCAGAACTCTTGGGACTAAGATTCCGTATCTAGTATAGTCAATCAGAGGCTTAGACTATGTATGGATGTAGCTCACCCAAGATAGGTAGAGGGGGCAAGAACTTGCTCGGCATGTGACTTCTACGGCAATCCCATGTCTTCGGGCAAGGTAGCGTTAGCTATCCTAGGTTGTGAACTGACTCCAAATATTCAATGGCTGATTTATTACTTCCTAACCTGGGTTTAGGCTGTCGTGTGAGTCTAAACTCTCGGAGCAGTTTTGCAGTTAAGGATACCAGCTAGTACGGTGAACTAGTAAGGGGTAGGGTCTCTTCGATTAGGCAAACTAGTCCAACTAGGCCAAAATACAACCGTCCACCCCTTTTCACGGCTTTAGCAAAGCTTAGGTCCCCGGGTCCAAAACGTCGGTTTTTAAGGGCAGAGGGTTTAGAACCTGAAGATGAAGCTGCTGGTGAGGCTTTAGTTTCAATTGCAAATCCAACATCATATGAATAAGCAAGCGACGGATAAAACCTGGTGAAAGTAAGGCCTTTCCAAAGAACAAAGAAGATTGGTTAAAGTACTTGCTTCGTACTTAGCCCGGAACTCCTCAGAACACCAAGCAGCAGAAGCGGCGAAAGCGGGAACACGTGGCTTCTTCTTAACTCGGGTATGGCGGTGCTCACTGCTAGCAGCCTCTATCGCGGTGGGAGAAAAGAGTGGATTCCTTCGCGGATAAGTCTTCGGCTAGTCTTTTTCTTATTTATGTGAAGTGAAGCTGCACCCTCCTCTGTTGGATCGGTTCGTGTTCTTTCCCGATTCTAGTTCGAAACTAACCCCCCTTGGGTCAGGATAAACTGGCACTTTCGGGATCTGTCGTTTCGAGAGAAGGATCGCACACAAAAAAATAGAGTTGGAATGATTAAAGAACAGATTAAAACTATGATCTTCTCGAAAATGATGCGCGATTAAGTGAACAATTTACAACGGCAACAAAGCTTTTCAGTCTCATTCTGACATATACACAAAACGAAACGAATAAGGAAATGCGTTAGCATTCCCAACGCAGGGAAGAGAGACCTCTGTTCCAAACACGAACAAGAGAAGAGAGCGAAGTGAGGCGGATTATCACTAGGGGGATCGAAGAGCTTTTCCTGAGATACCAAGAATCAGATCCAACAAAGGAGGATCAAAAGGAAGGGTCCAAAGGACTAAACCTTCTAGATAATCTTTCCGAATCAACAACTCCTTGGTTGATAGCTATGATCCTGTCATCCCTACCCTTTTATTCTCCTGAAAGGGGGTGGCGTGATGACCGACATCAATGTCAAGAAGTTGCAATGGAATTGTGTTGAAGGTGCAAGATACGAATTTTATTGGGCAAATATTATGGGTGAGACAGCGATGTATTCCGTTAAATACCCTTAAGGGCGTTGTGCTTGCGAATTTGAAACACTGGAAGAGAAGCCGAGTGTGATTAAGCTACCTCGCATGGGAATGAGAATGCTGGTTCATCTAGTAATGCAGTCAATGGCCAGAAGGTTATGTTCGATTCATCGCAGCTCATCACGCCTCGTGGAGCCCGAGTTCGAGTGCGTTTTGAAGAAGAAGAAGCTTCGCCCGAGGTAGCCTATGAATAAGAGAAGGTGGGGTATGTGAAATCGCTCTTTCGGGCGAGTGAGTCACGTGCGTTCAAGTCAAAACAAGAGAAAGTAACTCGACCTTAGGCAGAGGAGAGACAGCCGCTCAAAGACCATTTCATTGGGGGAGTCCCATCCCGGCCTTAGACGGACAAGACAGAGGCCAGCTTAGGGGCTTATTGACCTAACCGAATAAAGAAAGAAAAGCCCATTCACTTTCTCTAAGCTATTTCACGATAGGGATTTGGGTTAGACTCAGACGCAAGCAGTTCCTTTTGAGATCAAGCAAGAGAAAGAAAGAGTAAGGGGAAGAGCAAAGTAAGAGTGGACCTGATAAATCTTTCTATTCCGATCTAGTTCTGGAGTTCTGAAATGAAGGAGTCTGAGTTTTAGAGTAAATGAGTGAATGAGCTCCTAAAGAAAGGGTTGGACACTTAACCAAGCACCTTTAGATGCTTTTCGCCAGCTTATAGAAACCAAAGGCTAATTCGAAGAAGTACTATAAGGCCTATAAACTCGATGTCAGTAGTATAAAATGAGTTTTTTCTCTCCTTGTTGACCGATAGGCCATGAGGGAGCTAAAAGATGCGTATTATTCCTCTAAAGTTGTTATAACTAATTATCTTCGAGAAGGTAATATAAGGAAGCCATAAGAAGAAAGAAAGAAAAGAGAAAGAAGCTTCACTCCGATCCTCTTTCTTTCACTGGGTTAAGCGGCCTCACTACTCAGCGAAAATATTATAGTTTCTGCTTCCTATCCGCTTTGGGCTCAGTCACTAGCTTGCAGTAAAGGAAGAAGATGGTTCCAGCATAGACCACTACAGACTATAAATATCCTCTATCGATACGCTCTTGCGCTTCGCAGCACTTTTCTCAATGGCTACGAAACTAGCGTCAGAGAGGTCTATTCCAGAACTTCCAAGAGTTCCACCCTTGAGAAGTAAACCCTGGATCACTGATTGGAGTTCCTACCTACCCCTAAACTGTGTACTGGTCGTACATCCTCCCAGACTTCAGTCTGCGGGGCAGAAACCCAAGAAAGGTATCTCCTTTTCGTCCTTCGGACCCTTGCTTGCAGTTAAATCGAGTAAGATTGGTAGAGGCAATGTTAATTAGTTTCTTTGAACAGGCAGGAGATCAACTGTAGGTTGACCTGACCTATTCTTCTATCTATTTTGAGGATTTCCAGCAGGTATCATTCCACTTCTTCTTCCAAGCTTTTTATTTGGTCGCGTCGCAATCCAATTGGAAGTGCGCCGGAAACGGCTCGATGTTCTTTTCGATTGCGTTCAAGAGAGCTTCTCTCTTCGGATCGGGTCTTGTGCCTATTGGATTAGCTGCTAGTTGCTAGTGGGAATCTATTCTGTTCTGTCTTCCAGCTTCCTCTTCCTTTCAGTCCTCGTCCATGAATGTGACTCCTGACGGTCTCCCACGTATAGAACTAGAAAGATATGCCTGTACGGTCAATATACTCTTCTTGCTTACTCGCTCAGCTCTATATACTTTTTATATTAGTTAGCTCGTTAGCTTTCGGACTGCTACTTGCTTGAACAATTACTATTAGCTATAAAACCCGTTCTTTGCATTCCTAGGACTTTTCAAGTATACCTGGAAGTCGAGCTCCCAGGAAGGTAATCACTCACTCAGGCAGAAAGCTGCTAAATGAACCTTTCAGTTGCTTACCTAAAAGCTTATCTTACCTCTTACTGAGCTATCCTAACTCCTACCTGCGTCCTAAATCCGTCTTTTCTCCTTTCTGGCAGCAGGGATTACCTACCGTAAGCGAGCATACCCACTTCTTTCTATATATGCTCTCTTTCTATTTATCGTTCACTTCGTTCCACTCGTTTGTGAGCTCGTTTGGGAAGCTAGATCATTTAACATGCTTTTTTATCTGGGAAGATAATGAGACTTATATTACAGCTTAAGTGCATTAATTTTATTATAAAAAATAGAATGATAATATCATGTATCATGCATGCTTGGAAGTTAGGTTCCTCTAAAGGATTGTCTTAGGTGCTAGAAGCAGCTTGAGGACTCGCTAACCTTAATCAATTGACAGCCCTTAAAAGAAAATAGGCGTAGGCTCAATGACTCTTGAAAGTGAATATCGCTCGCTATGGCCACCCTGATAGTTGAACCCTTCAACGGAAAATTTCGTATGCTAGCTCCAATGAGTAGTAGAGGAAAGCTCGGCCTCAGTGCGTCCTACTTGTGTCGTGTTTTAAGCCTGCTATGCACCCTTGCTCCATCTACCATTCCTTACAATCCATTTCTGGTATGCCCGCTGCTTCGTCCAAAATTACTGACAATCCATCCTGGGATCATACCCCTTTATTCTCATCTCGTTTCGTATTAAACACTCGATCCTTCCAAGATGATAACTCCTAGCTCGTGCCAAAGGAATAAGTTTCATTCGATTCGTTTACGTGGCGAAAGCCGAAAGACTGATATTAGCATACGAAGCCTAGGTAAGAAGTAAATTAAGATTCCAAAAACTATAGTAGTGGAAAGCTCATCCCCAGAGAGAATGAGAGCGGAGTAATCCAATCCCGAAAAGGATTACTAATCCTAGAATAGTAAGGAAAGGACCTCTTGAGGCGGGGAATTGGAACTATTACTGAGACTCATTTCACGGGGTAAGGGTGCCTTACCTTCCCACTAAGATATCATGTCAAGTGAGGGTTTGGGAAAAAGTCATAGAAGATATTTCTAATTCAAATGTAATAGGAGTTCCTGTAGCTAAAAGGAGTGTTTAATTGAAGCTTTGTCTTTCTTTTGTTCCGAAAGTCTTTCTTTCCTTCGCTTGGGACTCACTAGCACACTCCTTGCTGCTTTCGTGCTTGCTGGGCAATTGATTTAGATCGGGCAATGGTCTGAGACCTGCAACAGCATACCCGCGCTCCTCACACCTTATTCTTCTTTTCAAGGAAATTCACCCGACTAGTAACAAAAAAGAAGGAATCAAAGCTATTAACATACCCTCACACCCAGGTCAAACCTAGGAGTCAGGCTCAAAGCTAGGACTAGTTCCACGCTTGGTCATTCGTCTGTGCCTCTGCCCCTCTCAACCTGCTTCTTCTAATCAATAATTAGCTTTTCTCCCTGATACCGGAAGCGTTGGTGAAATCGTAAAGTAGATCGAAGAGGCCCTGAGCGGAATGCGAACTTGCTTCCGTGATTAGCATGAGATCGTCAAGGTGAGTAACCGGGTTGGTTTGCTTCCCAGGGTGGCATTGGTTTTATGGCTCCTCGATTGCACCGTTCTTCGAGAATCATTGGTTGCCCTTCCAAAACTATGCAGAAGAGAAAGGGGGAAACCTTGCCTTAGGCCATGGCTGCTTGTGAAGTACCCGAAGGGCGAGCCATTGCAAAAGACCGAATCCCCTTTCTTGCTTCCTATACAGGGTCGATGTAATTGAGCTCCTCGAAGAATGCCCCACACAAGTATGCCCGCTAAAGCTCAACTAGCTACCATTGAAAGGTGAAAGTGAAAGAGGTGGAGCTTAGTCGGAAAGTATGGACTAATGTCAGGAAAGACAGTTCTGGAGGCTCAATTGAATTAGGCGCAATCAGCTTCAGTTACTCCGCTTGACCCGTGTCCACTTCCAAATAAAGAGAAAGATCGCCGACCCGAGGAAATAGACTGATGCAGAAAAGAAGGCAATTAAGGAAACATCCGGTGAATTCGCTCCTACTCCTGTGCTAGCTAGGCGATCCCTATTCCGCTGCTATGCTCTGTAGTAATTAACATTACCTACCCCTCTGGTCTTCTTTGCTCAGTCAAGCTTCCTTGTACGGTGGCGTAGGGAAAGAAAGACAGAATGAACAGTTGGTCGGGCAACGATGTAGGTTGAAGCTGATCCAATACCAAGACTCTTCCTAGAGAGAGAACAAGGATAACAAAAAAGGATGACAACGCAGATCCGCTGTTACCAACTAAGTAGTTGAATGTCGCATAGGAGCTCTTACCATATATATTATATTATAAATGTTGTCGCATATCGGTTGTATAAGCTAACTGTCGCAGATCCGCTATCGCATATACGCTCAAGTAAGCTATTGCTATTTATTTAGGAACCATGTCTGTCAACTGCCCTCAAGTCAAGTTGGGGCCGATTGTTTTGTATTGATAGAATGGGATCAATCTTGAGAATGCCAATGTGCTTGCCCCTTTCCCGTGTTCAATTGCTCGTCCGACTTGGCTACCTCAGCTGGAAGTCGAAAGGGCGTCACGCTCCAGCACCTTCAATGATTCTTGAATCAGTTGCATTTGATTTGGCATGAAGTGCGGTTGGTTTGCTTTCTTAAACAGATAAGGTGTAGCTTCAATTAATGGTAATGCTTTTCGGGTGAGGAGTTTCTCTTAAGATGGCTTGCTCTTGTTGTTCCCGGGAGGACGGTGCCTTACTCGACTTCTAGAGGAAGGTGCTGCTCTCCCCATAGAGAGTCTTTACTTTTTACTTTTGGCTTGAAGCAAAGGTAAGTGCCCACGAGAACCCTTGGTGGCTTGGGCGTTGGGAGTAGATGTGAATACGTTTTCAGAGGCAGAAAGCGGGGCAAAGCCAAGGGCTGAAGTAAGGAAACGAAAGCAGTGAAGTTACTTAGACTTGGCTGTTAACATGGTAGACAAAAGGGGCGTTAGGGCTAAAGGGCGGGAATAAGATAGGCCTCAGGATGGAATCTCCCTCGTGCACATAAGCTTTACTTTCTATTTTATAGATAAGGATATCAAAATGATTTGAACCTCTTTCAGGTTCAGTTCCTGAGGTAGTTCCCTGTCGTGCCCTTTGGCTATGAATTACAGCTTTCAAGAATAAGACGATTAGCTGCTTCTAGACTCTCAGGAAATAAAGAGAACGGGAAGTTCAGAGGGAATGCTTTGTTAGCACACCAAGGCTTCTGGCAGATCTGGTCTCACTGGATAGTTTTGACTTCGAGGGAGGCGAAAGGCGTAATATAAGATTTTATTATAGATTCAATTCGACGGTATGACAGTAGCGTAGAGAACCCGGTCCTTCTGCTTGATGGAAGAGAGGTCGGTTCAGATGTAGCTAGTGCTTTCTTTCTTCGTTCCCTTGACTTGAATGGTATGGGTCTAGCCATTGGTATGCTCCCCCTTGCCTTCCACTTAAAAGAAAGAGTCCCTGAGAGATTAAAACAATGCGGCTAGTGCCCGCTCTGAGTCAGAGTATGAAAGACCTTTATCCGCTTTAAAGGCACAAGGATCAGGTCAAGCAAAGCGCTCCAACCAAAGGGGCGCAGCGCGCACATAACTCCTTGATGAAAAAGAAAAAGCAGGGACAAGCTCTTCACATTGTGAAACTGGAATCCTTGAATTGCTTGATGACATTCGATTCCGTTCCGTCGGCGATCCTCGTTATCATGTCTCCTTGTCTTTCTCTTCTTCTAGCAAGCCTAGCAATTTATTCTAGATTGAAAGAAGTACATAAATGAAGTGGAAAGACTTCGCGTATTAGGAGGCCAGCCCGGTGTTTAGCTATGTATAGGACTTTTCTTGGGATGACCTGATTGACTGTAATGGGAATGAGTAGCCCCTTGTCCTAAACAAGCGAGCACAATAGAGCAACCAGTTGTCGTCTATCTTCGCTCGATAACCGAACCGTCCATTATCATTGCCTTGAATCAGTCAGCAAATGAGTAAGTCCATCAATCTGTAGTGGTAGAGTCTGTATCACCTGCCAATAGTCCAGTAGTGGGTGAATAGAGTATGTGCTTTGGTGGGCACCGGGCATACAGCAAGAAGTAGCTCTGTCAATACAGCTCTAGGCGCACGCATTCAATTCAGAAAGAAGGGCCACCCTAGACTAGACCAGTGAGCAGTAGCACAAATCTAGATCTTGAAACTACTCTCCCTCCCTACCTACTTCCTGCGAGCTACCCTTCCCTCTCTTTCTTGAGTTAGCGAGCTAGATCAGTTAGTGACTTCCTTACGTGACAACTCATACGAGCTACCTTACGGCACTAAACCCTTGCCTGACCCTTCTTGGTCAGTTCTTTCCTAGCTCTACTCTTTGCTCTCTGGTTCGGTTAGTGATCCAGATCATTTAGCGAATCTAGAGTGGGATCAGTGAAAAATAACCTATGGCAGGTTCGGAAGAAGAAGACTTTTGACTGATAGGCCTCTTTAACTAGGGTCAATGCTTTCTTCCTTTGCTGCTTTTTAACAGTTGCCTACTCTAACTCTACTTCTACTCCTTTCCATCCTATAAGTAAGTGCATATTCCATTGTCTGCGGCTTCCTGCTTTTGTGGTTCCCGGAAGAGGTTCGTTCTGGCGAGATCTTTCGTTAAATAGTATACCAGTGGTATCCCCTCTCCTGAATGTACGGAATATACAGTTTTTCTCTTCCTTGTCCTGGCCTTTAATAGTTCCAAGCGGAGTTATCAAACTCTGGGGTATCGGCTCATCCCTACACTATAGTCTTCCGATCCCCAAGAAAAGAGACCGACCCTACAATATGGGGTACTAACCCTTCTAAATGAGCACCTCCTATCCCGCCCCTTCCTACCCCAAGGTAGGGACTGTAGTCCGTTTCTGACCTTCTTCCTGTGTAATGCTAGTAAATAGAAAAGGGTATCTGCTTAGATGTCCCCGAGAGTTCTCCTGCGTTAGTTGATTGAGGACCGAACTTTAGTATCTATGGGTGAGAGCCGTAGGAAATTCTTTCAATGAGCTCATACTTTCTGGGGCTATGCCCTAGTCTCTCGTGAGCATCTTCTTATTTCCTAAGCAGCGAACTAAAAGGAGTTGTAGTTTAGTTCTTCTCTTTCTATTTAGGCGGATACTTTTCTAATGCTAATCCCTGGTTGTGTGCTTTGTAAGTTGAATGGTTAGTTTGGGATGCTGTGTGCATTCCTTCCGTTCTTAAAGGAATTAGGAAGCCAAGATCTTAGATAGATTGCATTACACGATCTAAAAGAACAGTTCTCTTTGTGCTTGTAGTGTCTAATGCTTCCCGAGGACTTACGCCCCGAACTCATTTCATTTCTGAACCGCGGCATGCCCCCTTAGCTTATTAGTACTAAACGCAGGAATAAAAAAACCCCAATACAATTGAGATCGTTATTGCATAGATAAGGAGCCTATCTTCCCAAATGTCTGCCTCGTTCAATCAATGTCGGCGAATCCGATGTTAAAGATCCGGTATATGATAGATGGAAGAATTCCATCGCTACCCAAGGCTGGGGAGTCCGTTTCAGAATGAAGCTAAACTCGCTACAAGTAAAGGATTGCTTTAGGACAGGTAACTAGACTAGTTTCTCTACTGATCTTTGGGTCAAACAAAACACGCTTTTAGAAAATCTTGACTGCTTGGCTGATCCTCTTAGACATATATCTTTCCAGCCAGCCCTGCCATTGGGATAGATGCAGCAGTTGGAGTGGTCCTTTTAAATGGGGTTCTTTCTCTAGTAGCAGTCCCCAATCCAGCTGTATATTTTTCCTGTGAGTTCTCTGGGGAGTTTCCGGCCATGAAGTGTAGGAGTAGTTAATAGGGCCTTTTTTTCCTATCAGACCTGTTTTCCTTTGCTATCTATGGATGATCAATCAACATATATCTATTCTATAAAGGATAGGGCATAAGGTTACCCACGGGCGATGCTAATTTTCCTTGGCTAAGAATCCATTTCGTTTTTACCATATCGGCGAGTTTTTCAATTATCTTTCTACCTCATAGAGGAAATGACAGTGATTGGTATACTATATTGTTACGTTTATTGGAACTCCTTCTAATGACCTATGCATTCTCTTATCATTTACACTTGGACGATTCCTTAATCCAATTTGAGGAAGATGAAAATTCTTTCTATTCTGGGTTTAAAGGTATCCTTCTCTTTAGGATATGCTGCTGCATTTTCAATAGCGCACACAATCGCATTTTGATGAGCCGCTTGTTCAACCATAATTGTATGAATCCATCTGGAATCTCAAACATCGAGGGAGCGAGTGTTTAATACGAAACGAGATGAGAGAGAACCTTAAGGCAAGCAAGTCACAAATCGGATTCTCTCGACATCGTCTGCTTGTTATACCGTTCTTGCCTTCCCATGACTTTGCGGCGTAAACGCTTGCTGCTCTTGCGGATGCCCACTATTCTATAATAAGACATTACTCCCCCAAACGAAAGCCCGACTTGACACTTTCCAGAAGGAATAGTCGTTTTCAAAGGTCTTCCCCAACCGTAAGAGAAATCTCAAGCTATAGGCCCTAGGCCCATACCCAAAGAAGGTATATTCTCTTAGTTATTAGAATCAGTCCTTTCCCAAACAAAGCATCTGTCTGGCCTTGGAGCTAGGCCCTTCTCCTTTTCTCAGTTGATGGAGTGAAAGCACCTTGAGGCTTATTCCCTCGCTTTCCATAATATGTCAAGCCCTCGCATTAGCTATTAAAAATAGAATATAGAAAGAAGAAGATGCAGCTCTTGGCATTGAGGTTTCTGCCTTGTTATCTTAGCATATTCCCGAGCTAAGGGGGAAGGGCTTTCAGAAAGCTCTAGATGCCTAAAGAGATGATTCAAGTTCGTAGTAGGCTACGGAGCTGGGCCAAGAGCACGGCCTCGAGTAAAAGCTTCCACTTCTGTCTCCTGGGTTTACCCTTTACCAAAGGATTCTGTAATTCTAGCTGCCTATGCCTATTCAAAGCAATTGATTCAAAAGGGGTGAAAGTGGCTCGACCAACGAACAGAAAGAGGGCTTCCAAAATGCCAATAAAGCCTACTTGCCCTCCTCTTCCAACTGGTATAGAAGTGCCATATAAGATCAGGAATGACTGTAGTAAAGGAAAAACGAAAGATATTTCAAACGGGGTTCATTACTACTCCGCGGGAAATTAGACCGTACGAATGAAGAAGACTGCCCATTTTTATTATCTTTTTCCTAGCCCAACGAGCTTTAGTCAGGTCGGAAGATTATAGTATACAACTATCAATGGATAGGAGACCACAAGGTATATCATCAAAAAGGACTGGGCAAGTCCAGTGGTCATACCGACAAAGCATAAGAATTAGAAGTACAGAAAGAATCTTTGACAATCAACTATGGGGTACTCCGAGCCAACCATCAGCCTTAGTTGGGGCTCGCTGCCTATGCCAAATGATCCTTCTTTGGTACTACCTTCCTGGCTAGTCTTGCCTATGGAAATGAATAGTAAAACCAAATCTTCCTCAAGACCGTCTTTCTTGGGTTTATCCAAATGGTATTTGCGCCTTCTTTTAAGTGAGGCTATCCAAGTCAATAGCTAGAGTTTGTCTGGGTGAAGAATTCTTTCGTCCGGATCACGACCCGGCCCCCAATGCAATGGTTAGAAGAAACTTCGTAAAGAACTGAAGCTAGCAGGGTTTCGGCTTGAGTGTGACATTGATGCTTCAAGTCAAGGTCGATGACAGAATGGTACAAAGAAAGAAGGAAGACAGCGATCATTAGAAATTCACAAATGCTCAATCTCTGCACCTTTCTTTCAAAAGGACAGTTTCTTCTGTAACATTGGTTGTAAGAGCGGATCTTGCCTTAAGTCATTCACGTCTAGCTAACATTCCCCTAACGGATCACTTCAACTCACTTAAAAAGCAGGAGATGAGAGATCTAACGGGTAACTTCTGCCAATTCAATGCCCAGTAGCAGTGGACTTATTATACTTATACTTATGCTCCCATCCAATCCTTCTTTCGTGAAATGCCGGTACAGTACTGGAAGGCCAAGAGAAAGAAAAGGCTAAGAGAAAGAAGTACCCGAAAGACCTACCTTATTAGAAGATTAACCGGTCTGACCTGCCAAGCTTAGTCATTTCCCATCCCGCATCGCTTCCACTTCTAATTCCTTAATGTGCCAAGGGGAAGGGGACTTAAGGTTAAGGAAGAAGGATCTACTGGTTGAGACTGACGTTCACTAGATAAATTCCCCTTATTCCGTGGCATCATAACTGCCCTTCTAGTCTTTCTGCATAACCTAACATGGGTTTACTAGTTGAATTAGGCTAATTCCTAGGTAAAAAAAGAAAGACTAAAAAGCATACCATTTAGCCTTCGATCCGTGCTATTAACGAATTACCACTTTTCGATTCAAAAAAATGGGTTTAGGTTTAGTTTAGATCCTCTCACCTCTGGAGCAGCGGATTCGCCTAATAGAGGAAGTAACCCCTCTTTCTCTTCCATGCACCGGGCCTCTTGGGCAAGCTTCTGCTTTGGCTACCTCTTTAAAACTCTACTCTATGAGATTTGCATGGGAAAGCCGCTAACTCTCTCTTCCTCTTCAACGCCAGCTTTCTCCCTATTTGTCTCGGTTCTTCTTCTTGGTCTCTGTGAAAGAACGACGTACTATGATACTTTCTGTTGAGCCCTGCTTTGGATTCTATGAAGAGGGGATGTATAAGCTCGACTGAGCAGTTTAGGCTCTGTGGTCTTTCCGCCTTTATCTTAGACCTTTGCTGCCCTAAAGCTACTACCTTTGCCCGGAGAGAGTCTATCTGATTCTGTAACAAAGTACATCTTAGTCACGCCGAGATAAAATATATTAGAAAAATAAAATTCTTTTGCAGAGAGTGGCGAAGTGCTTCACTTGTAGATCTATTGTAATCGCGAAGGAAATGCATGAAGACTGAGGAGTATATTACAATTTATGGAGGGATTTTAACTATAGACGCGACGCTTTAGGGTGTTTGCAATAGGAATCCTTTCCATCGAGCCTAACTTCTCTCTGAAGGAAAGGAAGTCCCTAAGAAAGAGAAGGGGCTCTACTTGATGGTCTAGCAACTCTGCTTTCTGGCCCAAGAAGATAAGCAAATTCAGCTAATTCAGAATCGGGTAGCACGACTTAAGGGTCTACTATTTGTTTTTTGTTTTGTTTTCTTTTTCTTTGTTTGGAAAAGAACAAAAGAAGGTAATGAAGCATCGGGTGACAGAGAATTCCAATCTGGCTCTCCTCTTTCTGACTTTCAAAACAGGGAAAATGTGCCAGGGAAGAAGATCTCAGAGTTTTTCTCCAGCACAATCAGCAAATTCAGAAGGGGGTCTAACTCAATTCCAATCTACGTCTAGAAGTTCTACGCTATCTTTGGATCTCCTTTTTTGAAGAACAGATTTGCCTACAGCATTGTCTGTGTTTGGGCGTTCAGGTTTTTCTAGGTACTCGCTTAGTCGCTCGTACCTAGAAAAGGAGAGGAAAGATGAAGCCTTCCTCCACTCCTTAAAACTAGCTCTGGAAGCCTCTCAAAGGCATAGTGCCCTATTCCCCTTAACCCCTGGGAACTCATACCTCTCTTTTAGGCGCGGCGCGGTAAGGCTCGCTCTGTTCTCAAGGCTTGGGGAGACGAAGACCGCTCCCCAAAAAAGCGCTCGGAAAAGCCGATGTTAGAGTCAAGCATTCCCCAGAAATAAAAGAAGGCAAAGACAAAGGCGAAGAACTCAAACAATCTGTCTTTCTCTGTGTTGAAGAAAGACGGGAAGCAGAGGCACCAATGATAGCATCAGTGGTTCAAGTGCAGTGGGTAGCAAGAATGAAAAATGAGGGATTGGAGGCGTAGCTTTCTCTTTCGCTTGAGACTGGGCGGCCCCCTTATTCGTACTGCGTACAAGCAGCAGGACTGGACTAAAAAGGTATTAAAGGCGAAGTATGCTGCTTACTTTCGTAGCTCCGTTTGCCAGGAGAGTCAAGCCCTGATTCCCAATTGGTCGGTATCATTGAAAACTTTTGATTCCGGTCAAGTCAACTACTTATTTTTCAGCAACTAACCGGGTGAGATAAATTCTTTTATTTTGACTTCAATTGCGGTTTACGCTCTCGTTACAGGCAGATGAAAAGAGGAATGCCTTAAGTAAGAAGTTAATGACCAGTCCCATATTTAGTAATTGAAGTCTCGGGTCGGGGCCTTATAGTCTTGCTTTTAAAGAGGGGTCTGGGAGGGACCCTTCTATCTTGAATTGCGTATATAGAAGCAGAATTTCTCGATTCATTATTCTCTCTTCTCTTCTTTCAAATCGCATCTCTCAAGTGAGAAGAAAAGGCCCCCACGGAGCGGTGGGAAAGCAGCAAATCTTTCCTATGATGAGGCTTAGTTCAGCTAGCCGCGCACACGAGGTTTTATGGAATTCAGTACGCAAAGGTGCTGATGAAGGAAGATAATTCCCTGCACTCTACAGAAGATCCAAGAGGGAAGTTCAGTCTTAATCTTGGTCTAATTGTCTTCGTTCCCGTGTAGAAGCAGGCTCTCCGAATTTATGATCAACGTAAGCATATAGTTGGTTGGTGCCCTCAAGGCCAGTGACTAGCTCAGCTATGTAGATAGGTGTAGACCGCCACGTCGAGAGAACGAATTAGAGAGCAGGTTAGAAATCCCATCATATTCACACTCTTTAGGAGAGAAATCGGGTCCATTCTCTGAGCTACGCCGCTCTGAAGCTAAAGAGCTGGTTGCTTCTAGCTAGAGAGTTCTTCTTAGGGAATACACTAATAAAACACAGGGTAGGACCACTTCATAAGAAGGTCAAATCCCAAAGTTTAAAACTCCGAAACAAGCGACAAACTTAATAGGGGTGATAAAATAGCTTTTAACACAGGATTACAAACACAAAAGCCATTTGCTTCTCGTTAAGATTGGACTGCTCCTGGGGGAACAGCTTAGTCCATCTTCAACTCCTACATGAAAGTCTTAATCCCAGTTCCATATTAAGATTAAGAAAGTAGACGGACAGAACTCCCCGACCTTGTTAGGACCCCTTCGGGTTGGTCCTCTTCTAGTCGAGTAAGGTGCGTACCTTCCCTCTGAAGCTCTTTTGGGGGACATCCTTTCTAATACGCCTTTCCCGGACAAGGATTAGCTTCAGATCTTCTTGCCTCTTCTTGGTCTCGCTTCTTCTCTTTCTTCTCCAAGCCAACCATCTGATCAAGCCGGAGTTGAACCAGCCTTTGGAGTTGGGGTTGAGCCTGCTTAGCCAGCCGAAGAGCTATAAGAAGCTTTGGACGGAGTGGGCCCTTCTTCTTAGGGCAGCGAGTGCTTACGCCTCTGAGGCCAAAGGACACAGACCGACAAGCTAGATCATCCGGGGAGGTAAGAACCACTTTATACTCTTGTTACCGGGGAAAGCTCCAACTTTAGGCTTTAGGCAGAGACAAGAGTTCAGATCCTATGGCATGGTATTCCAGCCACTAAGGTCTCGCTCTGACTTGCTCACGAAGAAGAATTCTCGATCGAGAGCTAGTACGAGGGTAGAGGGACAAACTTTCGGGCTTATGCTGGCAGGCTATCTGACTTAGATAAGGAAGAGAAACGTAGGCAAAAGTGAAGGGTTGGGCCTGATGTTACAACTCAATCTCACACCTTCCTTCTTGAAACAAGTTCCGATAGAGCTTTCCCAGGACTGAAAGCTGCCTAAACTGGATCAAAGATACCCACGAGCCCAGAAGTATCTGCAAGAACAGGAACGCCAGCGCCTATGGTTGAGTGAACAGGGGATTTTCTCCATTCTAGCAGTGGATTCAATAGCTGCTTATTCTTTTCTTTCTTCCTAAGACGTGACCGTATTCTCGGCATCAAGACGTCTTGCCTTTCCTGCTCTCATTCCCGCTTTCTACTAAGGAAAGAGACAAGAACTCGAAAGGCGAATGAATGCCTATATCCCTATTAGAGCACCAGCCTTTATCCCGAAAAAGCAAAAGAGTAAGACAATCCAGTCCAGACCAGTGGCAAGTCGAAGTGAAGTTCTATTGAGGAAGATTGCAATTCGTATTCAAATGAATATCAGATTTCTATCAAAAAAAGAAAGAAATTCCATTTCTAGATTGAGATTCGTGTGCAGCTGATGAAATAGCTAGGGTTGATGATCTAACTCGAAAAACGTGCTAAGACTGCTTTTTATCTTCCGTCTTTGGCCTTAAAACAAGCCTATGAATGTCATCTAGGTCTCGTCTTGTAAGCCCGGAAGAGGAATGTGCTCCCTTCTTCTTCTTACTCTCGCTCGTCCCTCTCCGGTCCCAGCTGTCCCTTCGCTCGCCTAAGGCTGTTAGCGAGTATTAAGATAGGATGTTAATGAAGTGAGGGCTGCCCATAACTAGAAGAGCAAGGAACTAGGCCTCTGCCAAGAAATGAACGATCACTAGTTTGAAAATAACCAGGGTGCTGACATTTAACGGAATGAATCAAATAATTGGCAGAACTTGTTTCACTAACATGTTGTCTAGCAGTTCTTTTCCTAGGGCCAATCCTATGAGTCCGTTACAGCCATGGATCTCCTTTCAATCCATAGGTGTAGGCCTATGAAGTTGGAGAAGATTCTCCATTCTATAGGAGTTGTTGGAATTTTAGTTCCTTTAATTTAAATGGCAGGCCAGTTACTGTTTTCGTTGCCTTTTCTGTCAATCCGAAAGTAGAAAGGATAAAGGATCAAGGGTCTCAACCACTTACTCACTTACTTTGAAAGCTAGCCAGATGGGACCAAGCATGAACACTTTACAAGTATGTATGTTGACGGATAACTCTCGGAGTATCTCAAAAGAAAAGTAAAGAAGGTCAACCTCACCCACGGTAATCAATCCTTTCTGGACCCCTCTTATTTAGTACTAAATGCTTCGGAAATATATAGGTCGAGCGGGACTGAAGATGTCTATAGGAAAGTAAATGGCTATGGCTAGGAATCTCCTGTAGACGCAGAGATTGTTTCTAATGAGCTAAGAATATCCAGGCCATGGCATTCATGTGGAACAATCCAAGAAGCCAGTAAAGTTGTAGATTCAATACAGTTATCTTTTTTATTATAGTTTTTTACTATAAAATGAAATAGAATAGCTTATATAAGCAAAATAGCTAGGTTCTTGTAATAGTTCCTTTAGTTTCTAGTGGGATTTATTCCCACTTCCATTTCGAATCTCTTGCAGTCCCTATTTCAGTAGTCACTGAAGCAAGCCAGCTAGGTAAATTACGTAAAAACCCTAGTCCTTTCCAAACTAGGAAGCCAGCAGGGTAAAAAGCTAGGGATAATTGAATAAGATATATGCTATATCGGACAGATATAAAGGGTCAGGTAAACAAATAAATACATACTCTTTAGTAAAATAAAAGCATTTTTCTCTTTTCGTCGATTCTTTTTTACCTTTCTTATGCTATTTCTATAGATTTCAATCTCGTCTTTTAAAGCTGAAATCCATGATGCTCGGCAAGTTTCTCCACTTTCTATTTGAGCAGACTCGGGTGGTGTGCCGGAAGTTTCTTTGTGGCAGTCGTTTGTGCGGTCTTTAATCCAGAAAGCATAGGAAACATGATGATGCCTTCTGGGGGGTTTTGGGAGCATCAAGCGAGAAAGAATACGAATACTAAGGCCTTTCCAGCACTAAGCATATCCTTTCAGATATTTTCTGTTATCGGGTATGTGACTTAGTTCACTCTCAGTCACCAGTGGAATTCGCCCTCTGCAAAATATCCTAAGTAAGCTACGGGCGGTTTGAAAGTTCGAGGAAGTTGTCCATTATTTGTATAAGCGGTTCACCTCGTTTTAACCTTTCTGTGACCTCCACTGCGAGCTCATCGCCTGGTATAGAACTGATTATTTCTGCCACACATACCTCGACCTCATCATCAGACTCTGAGTCCAAGTCTTGCTCGACCAATCTGCGAGAGAACTTTGACTACTGCCTTATGGTTTCAGGAGAAAGACGTAGTAGGTCGTACCTCGAAATTCTGGCAGGAATAGTGGCCAATTGAGTCACCAGGTCACAGTCGAACGGTTCGTTCAGACCAAGTGGATTGCTCCCTCTGGCGAGCTCTTTTCTTTATAGGGGCCTTAGAAAACCTTAACACTTGTGTGCAATCACGGTGGTAATTTTTTCCCGCCCGCCTTCCATTACCCGGGTGATAAAGTCCGTCCTCCTCATTAGGATCCGACTCGGAATCCCTGACTGCATTTGCTTCCTCTATCATTTTTGGCTTATCTACTTTTGTGACGAGGACGTCAAACCTCTTGTTCTCCCCTTCATCTTTCTCAGCAACAACCATGTGGCAGATCTCCATAGCACCTGGGGACCTGTGGTCTGGCCCTGGGC